AGAATAATACAGAATAATTTAAGAGATAGATGGAATACATGAAAAAAAAATGCCCCATAACATCTATGTCAGCCTTTCGTTATGAATCCATTTAAAACGCGTTGCTTTTTAGATGATCCCTATAGAAGAGGAGTATTAAAACAATCTCTTTTTTCTAGTTATTTCGTTCTCTATTTCTATTTGAGAGAATCTTTAGGAAAAGCATAAAATTTCCGTCGAGCTAAAAAAATATGTTGATGTTTCTAGTAAACTAAAAAAATTGTTTAATAGCTATTTTGCTTCAATCTCTCCTATCCAAAAGAAAAAAGAAAAAAATGGAAGATTTAGTTACGATTGGAAACAAATTTTCTATATCTTTCTCCCTGGATCCTTTACTCATATTCAAAAATTTGGATTCTTGATCCAATTGCAAAAACTTATGTTTCATAATTTTAGAATCAGTTCTAATTCTAAATTGTATACAAATTACGATAATGTATATTATTCCTCGAATCATTCGTTGAGAGGTATAAAGGATTAAAATCCCTTTAAATAAGAAATAAAGTTTTTGATCGTGATATGAATCACGCAAGGGACCCCTTAACTATTAAGGGATCTATAGAACGAATCGCACTTTTACCACTAAACTATACCCGCTACAATATCATTATTGTATATAAAAGGATCTTTTGTCGAACAAGTGAATTAGCCATTATTATGAAATAGGTGCATAATTGAATTTAAATAGAAATGCTTTGTATTTTATTTACCACAACAATTCGTTATGTATGGGTGATGAGATTCCATTGATACAGAACCAATCCATTCTATTTTCTCTGACAGATGGTCAGAACTTCGTCTCGACTCAAATCCTACGAAGCTGAGAAGTCCGCTACAGATCAGAAATTTTTAAAGTAAATACCCTTTCATTTTTTTTTGATATGATAAAATTAGGATTCCGTTTTTTGAATATGGTTATGATGAATTTATTTTTACTTAGAAAAGTCGTATTGTGAAATTAGTAGTATTTTTTTTGCAATTCGAAATTACTTACTTTCGAATTAACTTATTTAATTATGAAATTATTGAACTAAAGAAATGACTTAATTTCGAAATTATGATAAAGTAAAGTCTAAATTAGGGAAATAAAGAAATTATTTAAGTAAAAGAAAAAGATGGTTCTTTTGTTCTTTCGAGGCAGTCGGAAAAGAGTCAATGTAGTCAAAATAATTATGTATTTTGAAACTAATGTGATAGAGTTGCGAAGGATGAACTTTTAACAGTTTAAAATACGAATTCTTGAACAAAAATCGACTTTAAGGGGGTTTTTTATTGCCATGCATCCAGTAGGAATTGAACCTACGACTTCGCCAATTATGAGTTGGGTGCTTTAACCATTCAGCCATGGATGCTTCACGGGAATTCCCCTAGCTCGTGAATAACCAAATTCCAATTGAATTGAAATCTTTTGGATAAATCAACCCATACAATTCTAAATTATATTAGAATTCTAGGAGGTTTAGATTATATTAGAATTCTAGGAGGTTTAGATGCTTTGGAGTGAAATCTTTTGGATAAATCAAGGCATACAATACAATTATATATACAATATACAATTACAAAATTACATAATATAAACAATATTATATTTCAACAACCAAGGGGGGTTAGAATCTTTTGGATAAATCAAGGCATACAATACAATTATATATACAATATACAATTACAAAATTACATAATATAAACAATATTATATTTCAACAACCAAGGGGGGTTAGAATCTTTTGGATAAATCAAGGCATACAATACAATTATATATACAATATACAATTACAAAATTACATAATATAAACAATATTATATTTCAACAACCAAGGGGGGTTAAAATGATAAAACATCAACATCAATTCGAATCTTGGATTTTAGAATTGAGAGAAATAGTTAGAGAAAGCAAGAATTCTCCCTATTTCGTAGATTCGTGGGCTCAATTCCATTCTGCGGTATCTTATATTCACATTTTTCTCCACCAAGAGAGTTTGATAAAACTCTTAGACTCCCGAATCTGGAGTGTCCTATTTTCACGCAATTCACAGAGAAATCTATATTTCATGATCAAGAGTGTAGTCCTTTTTGTAGTTATCTATCGTATTAACAATCGAAAGATGATCGAAACAAAAAATATCTATTTGACAGGGCTGCTTCCTATACCAATGAATTCCATTGCACCCAGCAATAAATTGGAAGACTCCAAAGATTCGTTCAATATCAATAGGTTGATTGTTCCACTGTTGTATGGTCCAAAAGGAAAAAATATTTCTGAGAGATCTAGAAGAGCCGGTCGTTCTTTTTTCTCTGATAGATGGTTAGACCTTCTTCGTCTGGATTTGAATCCTACTGAGAGGGCCACTCGAGATCAGAAATTATTTAAGAAAGAGGAAGATGTTTCTTTTGTTCTTTCGAGGCGATCGGAAAAGAAAGAATTATTCAATCTATTCAAAATTATTATGTATTTACAAAATACTGTCTCAATTCATCCTATTTCATCCGATCCAGAATGTGATCGGGTTACGAAGGATGAACTTTTGACATTTCAAAATTTTGAATCAGAAGAGAGATTTCAAGAAATGGCAAATTTATTCAATCTATCAATAACTAAGCCGGATCTAATGTATCCGGAGGGATTTTCTATTGATTATTCCGTATTGGATCCAAAACTCTTCTTTCTTTTCTCACTTAGGAGCCGTGCGAGACAATCTGTAAACGAGGTATGCAACTCTAGGGATGAATCAAAAAAGAAATCTTTATTGGTTCTACCTCCTCTTTTTTACGAAGAGAATGAATCCTTTTATCCAAGGATCATCCAAAAATGGGTCCAGACCTCTTGCATAAATGATTTTCAAGACCCAAAACCAAGAATAGTGCTATTTACTAGCAACCGGTCAGTCAATCAATATGCATTAATCAAAAATCTGATTCAAATTCAATATAATACCTATGGGTACATAAGAAATCTATGGAACCGATTCAATCGCAACTTGGAATATGGAATTCAAAGGTATCAAATACAAAATGATATTGTGAATCATAGACCTAGAAGGAAATACATGATCAACCAACATTTCTCAAATTTGAAAAAGAGTCAGAAGAATTGTCTAACCGAAAGATCCATGAATAAGGATCCAAATGCATATAAATACAAATGGTCCAACGGGAGCAAGAATTTCCAGGAATATTTGGACCGTTTCATTTTGGAGCAGAATAGCCGTTTTCAAGTAGTGTTCGATCGATTCCATATGAATCCATATTCGATTGATTGGTCTGAGGTTATCCACAAAAAAGATTTGTCTAAGTCACTTTATTTCTTTTTTTCCAAATTTCTTCCTTTTTTCTTTGTGAGTTTGGGGAGTATCCCTGTTCATAGGTCCGAGATCCACATGTATGAATTGAAACGTCCGAACGATCCACTCGGGAATCAGTTGTTAGAATCAATAGGTCTTCAAATCGTTCATTTGAAAAAAAGGAAACCCTTCTTATTGGATGACTATTATACTTCCCAAAAATCAAAATTATTGATCAATGAAGGAACAATTTCTAACACGGCTTCCTATTTCTCAATGATATCCCACGATCAAGACAATTGGCTGAATCCCGTGAAACCTTTTCATAGAAGTTCATTAATATCCTCTTTTTATAAAGTAAATCGACTTCGATTCTTGAATAATCAATATAACTCCTGTTTCGATTGGAACAAAAGATTCTCTTTTTATGTGGAAAGGTCCTGGAATTTTAATTTTACGTATGGACAATTCCTCAACATCTTGTTCATTCGAAACAAACTATTTTCTTTGTGCGACGGTAAAAAAAAACATGCTTTTTTGGACAGAGATACTATTTCACAAGTATCTAACATATTGATAGCTAACGATTTTCCGCAAAGTCGTGATGACGGATCTAACTTGGACAAATCTTTCCATTTTCCAACTCGATCCGATCCATTCGTTCGGAGAGCTATTTACTCGATCGCAGACATTTCTGGAACACCTTTAACAGAGGAAGAGATAGTGAATTTTGAAAGAACTAACTGTCAACCTCTTTCCGATATGAATCTGCCTGATTCAGAGGGGAAGAACTTGCATCAGTATCTCAATTTCGATTCAAACATGGGTTTGATTCACACTCCCTATTCTGAGAAATATTTACCATCCGAAAAGAGGAAAAAACATAGTTCTTGTCTAAAAAAATCCCTTGAAAAAGGGCAGATGTATAGAAACTTTCAAAGAAAGCGTCCTTTTTCAACTCTCTACAAATTGAAGAGATTCCGACGATATATCATACCTTGGTTTCTTACCGGGACAGCGCACAAATATCTAAATTTAATATTGAGAGAGACTTTTTCAGACCTATTGGCGATACTAAGGAGGAGTCCTAAATTTCAAAAATTTGTCTCCATTTTTCATGATATTATCCATAGGCGTGGGTTCGAGCGAATTCTTCGGAAAAAGTGGAGTCTTTCACAACGGAATCCTATAAGTGATATTTCGAGTAGGTGTTTACATAATTTTCTTGTAGACATGTGCAAATTTTTTTTTAACGCAAATAATGAGTCAGGATTGATATCGACACGTTTGAGATCGCTAAATATTTGGCAGCCCCTCTTTTCAATCCTTTTCCTTCTTTTTGTTACTGGATATCTCGTTCAGACACTTTCATTTGTTTCTCAATTCAATGAGTTACAGAAAGAGTTCGAACAGGTCAAATCTTTTATGATTCCTTCATACATGATTGAGTTGCGAAAACTTCTGGATAGGTATCCTCCATCGGAACTGAATTCTTTCGGGTTAAAAAATATCTTTCTAGTCGCTCTGGAACAATTAAGAAATTTTCAAGAAGAAAGACGAGGTTCGGCTTCTGGCGGCAACATGCTAAGGGGTGGTGGTCCCGCTTATGGAGTCAAAGATCTCATAAGTATTATACCAAATCCCACCAATCGAATCAAGTTTTTGAGAAATACGAGACATTTAAGTCATACAAGTAAAGCGATCTATTCCTTCATAAGAAAAAGAAAATATGTGAATAGTGATTGGATTTATGAGCAAATAGAATCCTGGATCTTCAAGACTGATTTGCTTGCTGAAAAAGAAAAAGAATTCTTGTTTCAGTTCTCTACCTTAACGACAGAAAAAAGGATTGATCAAATTTTATTGAGTCTGACGAATAGTGATCATTTATCAAAAAATAATTCTGGTTATCAAATGGTGGAGCAACCGGGAATAATTTATTTACGATATTTAATTGACATTCATAAAAAAGATCTAATGACTTATGAGTTCAATTCATTCTGCTTAGCAGAAAGACGGATATTCCTCGCTCATTGTCAGACAATCACTTATTCAGAAAACCTGCGTGGGGCTAGTAGTTTGGGTTTCCCACCTCATGGGAAACCCTTTTCGCTCCACTTACCCTTACCCCCTCCTAGGGGTATTTTAATGATAGGTTCTATAGGAACTGGACGATCCTATTTGGCCAGATATTTATCGACAAACTCCTATTTTCCTTTCATTACAATATTTCTAAACGAGTTTCTGGATAAATATCCAGAGGGTATTGAGTTTGACTATGATAGTGATGAGGATGATCTTTTTGATGAGAGAGAGGGTACCATTTACAGTCTTTTACCTAATTTTGAGGATAGTTGCTATAAGAGCAATAAGTATGGTAGTGAAGATCTCGGCTGTAACTTTCCCTTTGATAGGGAATTGGATTTTCTAAGTATGCAGCATCCGATATTGGAAGAGATCACAGATGAGTTTGAACTAGACGAAGGTTTTCTCAATCTTCAATTCGACTTAGTAAAAGCAATGTCTCCTTGCATAATTTGGATTCCAAACATTCATGATCTGCCTAGCAAAAATTCGAATGACTTATCCCTGGGTCTATTAGTGAACTCTCTATCCGAGGAGTCTGAAAAATCGTCTACTAGCAATAATCTTATTATAGCTTCGACTCATATTCCCCAAAAAGTAGATCCCGGTCTAATAGCTCCGAATAAATTAAATAAATGCATTAAGATACGAAGGCTTCTTATTCCACAACAAAGAAAGCACTTTTTCACTCTTTCATATACTAAGGGATTTCATTTGGAAAAGAAAATGTTCCATACTAATGGATTCGGGTCCATAACTCTGGGTTCTAATGTACGAGATCTTGTAGCACTTAGCAACGAGGCGCTATCAATTAGTATTATACAAAAGAAATCTATTTTAGACACTAATATAATTAGATCGGCTCTTCATAGACAAACTTGGGATTTTAGATCTCAGATAAGATCGGTTCAGGATCATGGGATCCTTTTCTATCAGATAGGAAGGGCTGTTTCACAAAATCTACTTCTAAGTAATTGCTCTATAGATCCTATATCTATCTATATGAAGAAGAAATCATGTAACGAGGGGGATTCTTTTTTGTACAGATGGTACTTCGAACTTGGAACAAGCATGAAGAAATTAACGATACTTCTGTATCTTTTGAGTTGTTCCGCCGGATCGGTCGCTCAAGACCTTTGGTCTCTACCCGGACCTAATGAAAAAAATGATGGCATCACTTCTTATAGACTCCTTGACAATGATTCTGATCTAGTTCATGGCCTATTAGAAGTAGAAGGTGCTCTGGTGGGATCCTCACAGACAGGAAGTAAGTTTAATAATGATGGAGTGACATTGCTTCTTCGCACCGAACGAAGGAATCCCTTAAATATGATTCGAAATGGATCTCGTTCTATCTTTGATCAGAGATTTCTCTATGAAAAATATGAATCGGGGTTCGAAGAAGAAGGAGTCCTCGACCCGGAATCGCTAGAAGAGGATTTATTCAATCACATAGTTTGGGCTCCTAGAATATGGCGCCCTTGGGGCTTTCTATTTGATTGTCTCGAAAGGTCCAATGAATTGGGATTTTGGGAAGAGTCATTTCGGGACAAGGACATCATTTATGATGAAGATCAAGAGGATGAGGAAGAGGATGAGGATGAGCTTCAAGAGAATGATTCGGAGTTCTTGCAGGATGGAACCATGCAGTACGAGACACGATATAGATCGTCCAAAGAACAAGGCGTTTTTCGAATAAGCCAATTCATTTGGGACCCCGAGGATCCACTCTTTTTGCTATTCCAAGATGATCCTCTTGTATCCGTGTTTTTACATCGAGAATTTTTTGCAGATGAAGAGATATCAAGGATACTTTTGACTTGCCAAACAAAACAAATTTATTGGAAATATCTAAATAAACGCTGGTTTAGGAAGACTACGCAAGAGCAAGAAAAGAATTTCAAATTGTTGATTGATCGCCATAGATGGTTTAGAACCAATAGTTCATTATCAAATGGATTTTCACGTTCTAATATTCTATCCGAGAGTTATCAATATTTATCAAATCTCTTGCTATCTAACGGAACCCTGGTGGCTCAAATCACAAAGACATTGTTGAGAAAAAGATGGCTTTTCCCGGACGAGATGGTTCTTAGTATCTGTGCTAATAATGACTGATTGCTTTAACCGAATAACTAAATTCTTCTTTCTCTGTCAAGTAAGTCGATATGGGGATCTTCTCAATTGAAAGATCCCCTAACTATCGATTTCCCGCGACTAATTGGTTTTCATTAATAACCAAAAGGTTTAAAATAGAAAATCAATTAATAAGAAGTGTAAGAATTTTTGGACGTTGATAAGATCCTTCCATCTAGCAGCACCTTAGGATGGCATAGACTTCAAGTCAAGTTAAGCAAACGACTTGACATTTAGATCATATTTTGTGTATAATATATCAATATATTAATAATAAAAATAATGATCATATGATCATAATATAAATATATTGCATATATTATACACAAACTAAAAAAGAAAATTATATTCTTCTTAATTTCATGAGAAATTAATTTACCACCCTTAGTTATCTCTAAGGTTTATTTTTAAAAATTCATAAAGAACACATGAATACAAAAGGGAACAAAATTTGGGTTGAGATCGATCTGAACGTAGTGGTCGCTATTTTCTTGTTTGTTTATGTTCTTCGTTTGATGTGCTCTTTTATCAACTATTTTCGCATCATATTTGTTACAAGCGCAGAAAATACGCTGGTCAAAACGTATATTCTATTAAGCGTAAAAAAAATATTTTATGATAGCGAAAAAGAGTGGGAAAATGAAGAATATCCATACTATATATACAAATATCATACTGCTAATTATCATTTCCATTTTTGGAATCTAGTAGTGGCAGTTGATATTTTTGATCTAAAAAGAAATGTAGATATTGAAGTACAAATCTTCTTTCAGAAAGAAGACCAAGACGAGGAGGAAGACTAACGCAATAATCCTTCCTTTCCTATATTGACTTAGTTCTCCTGCGGCTTGCTTTTTCCTTTCTCTGGGGATCTTTTGAAAGATCCCCTAAATATCGACTGATTTTTGACATCATTTAGTTTCGTTTTAATCTTTCTTTATGACAGCAAAAAAAAAGAATTACTATGATCATTCTACGATTTATTGGATCCTTTTTTCGCAGGCGGCACAATAACTCAGATCATTTTCAGTTTATTCGTCTTCTTTTGATAAGTCTAAAAGGATCGCTACTCCATTTTTGGATTAACATTCAACCGTCATTGAGAGTTCTCAAAGACGACCTCCTTAGAACGGCAAAGCTATTTGGGGGAAAGCTATTTGGGGGGATTTTCCAGTTATTTCTAAAAGAAATTATCAAGAAAGGTGTGACTAACCTGATTGAAGTTCTTACATTTTAAAAATAAAAAATGAACGCGTGTTAAATTGGATCGCCTTTTAATTGTCTTTCGTATTGATCTTGTTGGCATTAGTCCTGCTAAATAAGATTCTAACTAGAAAGTGATCCGTGTATGAATCGATTTTTTTTCCATAATTCATAGATATATCGATATATCTATGAATTATTTTGCTATATTCATTATACTTTATTATATTTATTTATATATATATTATATATTGAATTTGGTTCTTGTTTGTTGTCCCCATCAGTCAAATAAAACAAATCATTTCTATAACAACAAACAATCAAAAGCAACAAACAATCAAAAGATTTCATTATATCCCTTCTAAAATCGAAAATTGTTCTATTTGATCTGATATTTAATAGAGATAAATACTAAATGATATAGTAGAGAATTCTTTTTTTTCTTCTATTCAAACTAAAAAAAAAGACCTTCTAAAAACTAAATAGAAATAGCCGTATGTTGCCCAGTAATGCTAATAACTGTTCACGTGATTTGAAATAAAGTACCTAAGAATATCTTCTATGTAAGATATGCAAGAAAGACAAAAAGTAAAATTTGTTCCATCTAGGAATCTCAAAAAAAAATCTGAATAGACTGGGTTGCACAAAAAAAATCGGATTTAACTTCATTAAATTCAAAGTCCAGAAAAGGTTTTAGAATATTTTAAAAAGGTCCGTTGAGCGCCTCACTGCTATGTCATAATAGATCCGAACACTTGCCCCGGATTAACTTCCGGATCATAATTGTTCTAGTGAATAACTAAAGAAGATAGAGAATAGATAGAAGAGAAAGATATTCAATATAAACATCTCTCATAAGTTCCCTAATTATGTTTTATGTTGGCGGGTCTCTTTGTATGTGTTGTCCGGAAAGAGGAGGACTCAATGATTATTCGTTCGCCGGAACCAAAAGTCAAAATTTTGGTAGATAGGGATCCCATAAAAACTTCTTTCGAGCAATGGGCAAAACCTGGTCATTTCTCAAGAACAATAGCTAAGGGACCTGATACTACTACTTGGATCTGGAACCTACATGCTGATGCTCATGATTTCGATAGCCATACTAGTGATTTAGAGGAGATTTCGCGAAAAGTATTTAGTGCTCATTTCGGCCAACTCTCCATTATCTTTCTTTGGCTGAGTGGCATGTATTTCCATGGTGCTCGTTTTTCCAATTATGAAGCATGGCTAAATGATCCTACTCACATTCGACCTAGTGC